AGTACATGCCGATATACCTATCCGCATATCGCATCTTTTATCGTAATTTTACTTGTGGCAACAGAAGTCAGGTCGCACTATATCATAATTCCTATTTTCTATTCAAAATATTCAATGAAAAATTTAAGCACGATAATTCTCTATAGGGATATGTACATAAGAGAAAGACCCAATTCGGTATCTGTGTAACAATTTCTGTTCTGGGGTTTACATATACACATATATTTTGTTATAATTGAAATTGAAAAGGATTGATTATTGAAAATAATTGATACTGATTAGTCGTAAATCAATTTGATTTTGTTATACCATTAAAGAAACACAATTTGAGATACAAATTTAAGAACCGTTCACTAATTCTAAAGTAAAAATAGTTAATGGTTCCAATTTGCCCTGAATTTTTCGGTCTGTGACCGGAAATCTATTTTTTCTCTTTTCAATAGAAGGAGAAGGGAAGTTTTTAAGCAGTGTGTCTTTTGAGATACAATCAATCGAAGAGAATAATCTAAACTGGATCCAATAAAAAATAGGGATTAATTTTTGAAAAGGGATAAGTACAATGGGATTCAAGATCAAAAAAAAATTAGTAATAGAATATGGATGGATAAAAATATTATCCATTTTTTTTTGGATCAGATTTGGCGGCATGGCCAAGTGGTAAGGCGGGGGACTGCAAATCCTTTATCCCCAGTTCAAATCCGGGTGTCGCCTGATCAACAAAAGACTTGAAATTTCTTATTCTGCTGATCTAACTCGACAAATTCTTGCCCCGCAAGAAGCAGAGGCAAACGACTAGGCCTGTCGATACTTGATTTTTAGAATCCATAATTCTATAAAAAAAAACTGTAAATTTTTTTTCTCAAAATCTGGGTTCTGGGTACCGGTCCAAACCGGTACCAATAGGTATGAAGTAACCCTTACTTATTAATAATTGATTCGGACATTTATTTGATTTATGATATCAATTGAATCAAATAAATAGTGAGAGTCAATTCTGGGATTCAGAACTACGAAAGTAAGAGGTCGGAAATCTTAGTATCCAGCCTCACGAGAGGCTTTGAGTACTCAAACATTCAATCAACATGGTTGGGCGGCTCTTATTTATAGAGTAAAAAGAAAAGTTGAAAAAAAATTCTTTGCCCGTGTAGGGGATTACAAAAAAAAGAATGTATGTAGTAATGGTGGTGGTGTCTTACCATTCCATTCTTTCACAGAAAGAAAGACGTAAGCCTTAGATCAAATAAAATAGAGGTATCAGATAGATGGTTATCTATCTTGATGGTATATTTTGACGTCTTTTGCTTATGAAAGAAAGGTAACAAACAATAGGTCTTACTATTTCTACATGTTCCATTAGGAGCATTCCTTTGCTATTTCCAAATAAAAGGTGTGTGTATCGTATTTGTGCTTAATGCTTCCCGATTCTACCAGATATTTTATAATATAGGAACTTGTTACGAGTAGATTCATTGGATTAGTTCATCAATAGCCTTAAGTCATAATCCTATTTTCTTTTGACTCTGCACCATTGATTCCACTATGATTATTGATCAATAATCAATAATGAAATAATTCCTTCATAGAGATAGGAGACATAATTCACATGGATATAGTAAGTCTCACTTGGGCTGCTTTAATGGTAGTCTTTACATTTTCCCTCTCACTCGTAGTATGGGGAAGAAGTGGACTCTAGGGGTACTACTAATTGAATAATCGATTGAGTGATCGAATTGTATCAATCGTTTAATTGATCGTTTTGCGAAACTAAAAAAAAAAAAAAAAGATTCCTTGCTTTCGTTTTCTTTTATTTTTATTTTATATAGTTAATATATGCCCATACCCATACTATTTTTCCTCCATTGATTTTTCGATGGATCTCGGGAATTAGATTTATATATAATGTATAATATATATTTATTTATATATAATATAATAAACTAAATATATATATATATATATATTAAGTTATAAGTTATAAGAAGCCTAGGAATTAGAAGAGTTGGCCTTGGATTATTTTGGATTGATCGAAACCCATACAAGTAGATGTAGCGAAAAAAAAAAGAAATAGAATTAGACTGCTATTTCGATGTATATGTATTAGATGTACATCTAATACATGTACATATTGTAAATTGATCTATATCTATATAAAACCATATCTGTATACAACTTTATATGATAAAATTTATATGATCATACTATTTAATGATCATACTATTTATATGATAATAAATTTATATGATAAAAATATACAATACTATCTAGTGTGGTAGAAAGAACTATATATAATATAGTTCTTTCTACCACACTATCTCAGATACTTATGATTCCAGCCAAATCATTTCATTTAAAACTTGGAGTTTTAATCCCTTTCTTTTATTTCTTCAATCATTGATAAGAACTAATAATCCAACCAAGTTTCAGTTAAATTAATCATTTTGACTGACTGTTTTTACGTAGATGATAAGTAAAAAAGCAGTAGGAACTAGAATGAACAGTGCAGTAGCAATAAATGCGAGAATATTGACTTCCATAATCTCATTGTTTTTTTTACTTCGCAATAACTCGGGATCTAATCCCATAGAGATAAGAAATTTTACTCCTGTCAATTCAATGGGATGAATTGAATTCTGATGATACTGAATCGGATCAATATTATGAATAACAATATCTGATCTATCAAATCGATTCATCGTCGAGAATTGAATAGTATAACATAAGAAAATCTTTTATTTTATCCATACTAAATCCGAAATGGGATTCTTTATTGGATCAGGAATTCCATTGAATTTTTCATTCTTTTTTCCACTTTTTTTTCTTTTCCATAACCTACTGTCTTTGTCTTCCTTATACAACTCTCTTTCCTTATACTTATACATACAATTATGAGATATTATATGACCGGTATTCTATGGGTCACACAGATCCAAACAGTAGAAGTGAGATGGAAAAAGGGACGGGTGCTAAGTGGAAAAGATCTAATATTCCAACAAATTTACTAAAAAGGGGCGTTGCTTGGTCTTTTATTTTATTAGTATAGTATCTCTTCTTCTTTCTTGGATTGAGACTAGAACGCATACATCAAAAATTCAGTGTGCAATTTGCATGAGAATAGATAGATTGTTTCCAATTAGTAATTGAGGATACACAAACAAAGTCGAGGTAATTATGTTAAGTTCATTGTGTATCGTACAATAAACGAATACAATTTGTGTATGTATTCCCGGTAAAAATAGGGGAACTCTATTCCATTTCATTGTTCTTGAACAATTGAAAAAGAAAGTCAGACGAGTATGGTATCTATTAAAATACTGAATATAGTAATGCCACCGATTGTACCAACTTACATATGTCTCCCCTTATCAATCGGTATTAGTGAAAGAAATTGAAATTCCCGTACTTGTCTGATGATAAATGCGAAAGGAAAAACAAAAGAAATAAGGATCCCCGCTGGGGATTAGATCTTGCTACCTGTCCCCCCTTTCACAGAAAATGGAGAGATGAATTTATCAATTCATCGGATCCTAGTTCGGGACTGACGGGGCTCGAACCCGCAGCTTCCGCCTTGACAGGGCGGTGCTCTGACCGATTGAACTACAATCCCAGCAAGGTGTATGGCATACATATTCTTACTAGTTTTATAAGAACATTCTATTCGTTGTGTTGTAACAGAAACAGGAATGATATACTGAATATCCACATGGATATGGAATATAGTGAGAGCGACACGGATTACTAGTAACGAGTGGTTATTTTATTGCCAAAAAAATGGATAATCAATTTTTCAATGAGAAAAAGAACTATTTTTATTTTTATGATACTTAATTAAGATTAAGTATCATTAATCTAGATCGTTAGAAAAATCAGAACGAATGAGAAAAACATGGATAGAGAAAAAATTGACTCTTTCTCTTCATTTCTACGGATCAGGCATTTCTGTTTCTGGAGGACAAATTGGTTATTTCATATTCATGGAGCAACGAATTATTGGGCCGAGCTGGATTTGAACCAGCGTAGACATATCGTCAACGAATTTACAGTCCGTCCCCATTAACCGCTCGGGCATCGACCCAGGAAGAATTAATTCTAGATTTATTGATAATCTACGATCAACTTCCTCCCTACCCCCAGGGGAAGTCGAATCCCCGCTGCCTCCTTGAAAGAGAGATGTCCTGAACCACTAGACGATAGGGGCATATCCACCCGACCGTCATCATACTATGATAATCATCATCATAGTATTATCATACTATGAACAGTTTTTTGGAATTGTCAATAGAATCTAATGGTATGACTAGATCCGAAGAGTCTTTCCTACTTTTATGTTATGATTCCATAGAATTTTTTTATTTGATGGTTCTTGTATGAACCCCTATGCATATATGTACATATATACATATATGCAGACATATATACATTAGACTCATAATGGAAAATTCATGAATTGAATAAAACGGGCCCTTTTAACTCAGCGGTAGAGTAACGCCATGGTAAGGCGTAAGTCATCGGTTCAAATCCGATAAAGGGCTTTTTCCACTAAACTCAAGATTTAGTCTTCGTTTTTCAGCGGAGAACAGAGATATTTTTTTTTTTTCTAAAAAAAGAAAAAGGTAACCACCATTATAATGAGTTCTGATTATTATGAGTTATAGTTAGAAAGTTGAACATTTATTCATTATCATAATAACTAATTGCACTTATTAGGAGTAGTCTACCCTGTAGTGACATAGTAGTCCTCTTCATGTATCATTATTCAAATTTTTGGTCCTGGGATATAATAGAAATATTCGAGAATATTCTAGATATCCAATCCCTATTATTAATAACCAAAGTATTCTTACTTCTCCATTGTTCTTATCAAACCCACCATAAAATTATAAATCAATAAAAAGTAAGTGGACCTGACCCATTGAATGATGACTATATCAGCTATTCTGATATTTAAATTCGATATAGATTAATTCGATATAGATTAAATTGTACAAGCGGATTGATTTTTT